TTGGTCGTTATTGAAGATGGGATTCTATGAGAGCAATAAAATAATAAATAAGTATGAATATAACAAGAGAAAGGGGAATAATAGAGAAAAAGTTATACAAAGCTATATATGAGTGATCCCCACACTCTTTTTTTTTATTTCTTTTATTTCAATTTCATTAATTGAATTTCGTTTGATTAAGACGAAGTTCCGTAAAAACCTCCGCCTTCTTTGAAATATCATGAACAGTTCCTGTAGGTTGAGCGCCTTTTTCAAGGAAATATAGAATAGCAGGAACATTTGAATAAGTTTGATTCTTTATCGGATCATAAAAACCCACTTTCTGAAGATCTCTTCCTTCTCTTCGGGATCGAACATCAATTGCAACGATTCGATAGACGGCTCATTGGGATAGATGTAGATGAACAATACCCCCCCTAGAAACGTATAAGAGGTTTTCTCCTCGTACGGCTCGAGAAAAAATGATTCGAAGTTATGGCTAGGTATCGAATTCTAATGGCAAATAGATCCATAAAATCATCAAATCAATTAGACTATGATTTAAGTCTTTTTTTTTTTTTTTCTTCTTTCTCGAAAAAGAAAAATCATTTGTACTCATAACTCAAGTTGGATAACTCCCAAATAGCTCAAAGAAAACCCTTAGGCATTTCATTTATTGAGTGGTCTCTAACCCCCTTTTTTTGTCTCGTTTAGAATCCATTTTGATTCTTCATTCTGATCTAGTTGTTGAGACAATTGAAAACGGTATTTCCTTGTTCCAGGATCCTTTATCTTTACTTTGAATCATTGGGTTTAGACATTACTTCGGTGATCTTTAATCGTTTCAAAATGGCAGCAACATACCTTTTTTTTTATTTCTTTCTATCAAAGAATCATAGAACGGTTGATTCACGCGTGCTACTTGATCAAAAGAGTTTTACCAATTCCAACAAAATTTCCTTTTGGATTTGAAACTTGCTCGAATTGGATTCTTTCAATTTCTATATCGAAGATATACTTACGAAGTTATTCCAACTTATTGATTGGCACTAACCCTAGATCCTTGCCCCTGAGAAATGAATCAATCCTTTCTACTCGAGCTCCATCATATCATGTACTATTTACATTACACCCCAAATGGGGGTTCTAGTGGAACAGAACAAAGGATGTCGAGCCAAGAGCACTTTCATTCCTATATAATCTAAAATGGTGGATGTAAGAATCCACAGCTGATCATGTCTTTCAAGTCGCACGTTGCTTTCTACCACATCGTTTCAAACGAAGTTTTACCATAACATTCCTCTAGTTTGGAACCGGTATGTAATTGATTCAATTATGGAATCATGAGTAGTCATTGGTTCAGTCGGTACATAGTAATCCATACTTTTTTCCTGGATGGGTAGATATTTTTCTGAAGAAGTCTCAGCAAGAATTCAACTTAATCCCGTATGAATGCAACATTTTTTTTTTATTATTTATAAATAACACAAATATAAATAACACGAATAAATAAGTTCTTTTTGAATCTGCATCTTTGAGTGACTCAATAGGATAGATTCACCAATCTCACACGTCTTCAAGTACCAAGGACTCATAAGAAATCATTAAAAATATTTAATTGAAAAAATTTCCTACTTCGACATCATTAGTTGAATAATGTTTTACAGTAAGTACTGCATTTTATTTTGATCATCATAAGAGAGAGAAATCTATGTTTCTTTTCGAATTGAACCATCATCAATGATTTAAAGCATATAGATAGATCGAAAAGCAAATCCAATTTCTTTCTTTTTTTGTGGAGTGGATAAAAAAGACTTATATGTAAGGGAAGATTTAGGTCATTATTCTTTCATCTGATTGATAAAATCAGAATTGAAAGAATAGGGGATTTCTGTATCTATCAGAGAAACTGAACAATTGTCACTGGAAGTAATTAAATTATGGATATTCTATGTTAAATATTTGGATCATAAATCTTTTTCACAAAAATCGAAACACCGTTGTCACTGAAATAGAATGATAACAATACATACATATAAGCATTTCTTCGTTTTATACGTATTTGACTTGCGGTTCAGTAATTTTTCTGTAATCTTTCCATAAAGTAAAGTGAGTAGAGTGTCTGAATCACCCCCTGCCTCAATTGTTACATAGATTTCTAATCATTCTCATTAGAGCCAAAGACAAAATACCTAAAAATGAGGTTCAAAGAAAATACATCTGTTACATATGGAATTGATTGTTAATGAGATTCGGATAGACATAGATATTCAAATTTATACCTTCTATTGCTGTTTAAGTCCTATCTACTCCCCTCTATGGGGATGATGAATATGAATCATAAATCAAATAAGGCTCTTCTTTTATGGGATGCTAGACGAGCTAGTCTAGGTACAAAGACTAAGAGGTCCAGATTAAGTTGTTGTTCCTATTTTTTATTTTACCCTAACCCAGTCGTAAGACACTTAATCCCGTTGATTGAATTCAATTAGTAACACGAAACCCCTCTTGTTTAAAATTC